GTCCGGGCCTCCTAAAAAATCTTTCCGACAAGAATGCTGCTTGAACATTGTAAGACATTGAACCGTCTCGCTCTTGTGAACACTGATCATAAGTGGCAAAAGCCGCCGGAATCCTCATTTTTTGTCCATAAGCTCTCCTCGCTACTGTAAGAATTTCAAATGTCTTTTTATACACTGGCGCAGATGATTGCCCCTAAGGCACCGATGGACCAACGCCTTCGTCTATCACCCGAATTTCTTGATTAACGATCCTTGCAGCTGAATTAATCCCCCATGTGTTGGGACCTGAACCGTGGTGGTGCTCTTCTACAGCTTCTTCTACATAGGCTCCTCCACTTCTGGAATTGATAAAGGAAACCCAAACAAGATCGGAAGAACTGATCGCTTTCTACAATAAAAAAATAGTTATATACTAGCCATGTTTTCTTTCTGTGAGAATGCCGTAGGACTCCAGGAATTTTTGAAGCTGAACATGCTCAAAAGATGATGCCTAAAGCATTTCGCTTTGATCATTCGACTGTCCGCCGAGTGAAACGGTTCCTCGCTAAAGAAAACCAAAGTTCCACTCCAACCAAAGAAAGAGATAGATCACATCTTGGCCAAATGCCCTTTCTATGAAGAAAGGGTACCATACCAATATGGAAATCCATTTTAGAAAGATCTAGAGCGGAAGATCGACCTCTTTTTGAGAAGAAAGTTTAGGGTTAGCCTCGCCCACTTTAAAGACTAGGTACCCGTAGACTAGTGTAGCCTACTCATTGTCAGAGCAAGCCTTCCCTATGCAATGGTGCTTTCTAGTTCGTATCTGCACCTACATTTACATTAGTTTCAAAATGACCCCTATTCTTTATCATGGTAATCAATAACCATATCATACCGAGCCTGCTAAGCGGGAAAAGGGGGCGAAAGAAAACTCAGGAATGAACCAAGAAGGGCATATCTTCCTGAAAAAAAATGCTACTCTGAATGTTGATCTTCTGACCACGAAACTGAGCAATAAGTCCATCCGATAGTGGGTGGTGTATTTGGAGATCCAAAAGTTCTGTTTTTATGGGCAGAGGTATAGCTAAAAAGTATAAGTCTTTCGCTGTGACTAAGGATAGACAGGACTCTCGGTTCGTCTGAGCCTGAGTCGAAGACTTCGGATCCTGCATCTGCTTCAGTTAATTAGGTTAAAATGTGCCTTAAATGGTGTTTTGATCCTAATCCTAGCTATTCATCATCCGAAGTTGAGGCATTCAACAACTTTCTGAGACACCATTCTTTCCATAGGCAAGGGCCAGCCCGAAGATCAACGGGGTCTTTCTACAAACTCAGTTTCTACCCAACTTTTTCCGAGAGAACCGACTACGGGGGGGTGTGCTGATAAACTCAAACTCGTCTCCGCTCATTTCATTTTACCTAGAAATTGAAATCAATTTGTGTACCTTACCCACATCATCTGAGATGAAGTAATTTCCTACTTTAGATTCAGATGCCTATGTTGCTGCTGATGTGGAGAAATTGGTACCAGCCTACTCGTGATGTTCCTTGCCTGGTTCGCTATAGGAAGTGCTTTTTTCAGCAAAAGGGGAGGGGAGGGAATTCGATGAATCTGAAGCAGCTGGGGCGTTAAGCGTTCATCCATTGATTCTATTTTGACCATCTAAAAAAATAAGAAAACTAAGGAAGCCCGAGCTAGATTATTAATCATCTCAGTTGGAATTTCCATCAAGATGATGTCTATATGCTGACCTTTTCTCGCTGACGCGTATAAATTTGTAAAGGTAAAGACTACTGACTGCTCAAGCTAGAGAAGCTGTAGGACTGGAATTTCTCTTTTGCAGCCTATACCTCCCTTGCCTGAAAGCTTAGCTTCTTCTTGATTTGATAGGCTTCCCTCTAAGGCCCCTCCCTTTTCCCCTTTTATAATGGGGGGGCTCAGGCCCCGACCTACTGCCCTACACAATACCGACATCAGCCGTCTCAAAGCTTCAGGCTTACCTGCAATCAACGATTAGTTGAAGTGAAAAGGCTTTGTCTCCCTCTTTACCGAAATAACCTGTTCGAAAAGAGCTTACCCAAACCGAACATTCTTCCCTTGTTTGCAGGGAGCTAGGACAAACTATTGAATCGGCCATAGTGGAGCGCTTCTTCAGTCATTTAATCACATGAAAATTCAGTTATATTTTGTTGCTTCCAAAGCTTCCCATTGGCGGACAGATAGACTACTTCCGTCAATCACACCATAGGCAAAGGATAAGTCCGATCTCAAAGAAAAACAAAAAAGAGGTAACCCGGGCTTTTTCCTCTTTTCCTCTAAGTCGCCTTTCCTAACAGTGCTTGATCCCCCTAAGAAGTGGGCTATTCGTCCTCTCAAGCGCCAAGGTCTTTCCTTTATATACGAAAAAAAGAAATTATCGATTAATAAACAAATAACAAAGTTTACACGACATAAAGATCAAAATAGATCTCTTCTCGAAAAGGTAAGCCTTCTAAGTTGGTTCATCCCCCTGCTATAGATTAGCGAACAGGCGAACCACGAGCCTGCACTTGATCTAAAGCAATGATCCGAGCTATCCCATAGATCTGGAGTGAAAAGAAAGAGTAGAGAGAAAGAAAACCGAAGCTATCTCCTATAACAACGAAAGTTGGAGTAGCAGGATTCGCATATATACCAGTGTATGTGAGAGCAAGATTGGATTCTTTCTTTATTGAATTATTCACACCTATAAAAGGGCTACTGGCCAGCTATACCAGGAGTCTTGGTATTCGGATAATTGATTTGGGTGATCCACGACTGCAGACAGGATCAAGTCAGAGACCTATTCCATATGAGCTAGGTAGCCAATGAAATGAGCTACCCATTGAGAGAGCTTAAACCGATGTCCCTTGCCAGCCTGTAGCTAAGAGTAGCTTCTCTACCGCACCTCCAAAAGCGGGTATAACCTTACTAAAAGCTGGGGCTTCAGCCGCTAGCAGCAACTTTTGTCCCGAAATACAATCTCAATTCCAATCTTTCTTTCGAAGCTCACCTTCCGGACACCAGTAAGGAAAGGTCAGTTCAGCGCGTAAAGCAAACCGAACCGAAAGAAGAAAGACTTTTTGGAAAGTTAGTCGCCTCTATCACATCACCAAAATCGCTTGCATTTACATCTGATGAAATAGCTCAAACTGCTGATTCTCGGGAAATGATTCTTTTCGGTTCCCAGTTCACGACTCTAGCTGGTAGCGCTTCCCTGCCCCTTTGTGGGGACAGGAATGAAAGACTCAAAGTAGAGGAAAGATGGAACTCAAACTCCAATATCTCTTATAGGGATAAAACATAAGTACATCCAATGTTCTCCGTTGGCGGCATGGCACCACTTGAAATTGCGTATAAGGAGACCACCATACCTACCTGTTCGAGAACAGCTTTTTCTAACGATTGGAATCGACGTGTGGCGGGAGGAGATTAAGAAGCAAAGGCAAAAACCTAATTTTGTGGTGCTGGAACTGATTGAACAAAGGGAGCTGCTCTGTCACTCTAGAGAACTAATCGAAGAGGGGGTTTGTTTGACTAAAGCTAAAGCCCTTTTTTACATCTTCGAACTTCAAGGTAGTCTCCGCCCGTGAAAAGCTTATTTTTAATTCAATCAAACTTCTTATGGGACTGGTAAGTCTCACATCGGTGCTCGTATCGGGTGCTATTCCGCTTACTCCACTTCTCCTCGCTCGGTTGCATGAAAGCTATGGCCAAGCCCCAAGTCGGGGACGGAGGGGATAACTTAGAAAAGCGCTTCTTTATCTTATCATTGACCTAAGCCTGGGCGTATGAGGCTTTCTAACTTTGTTTTTAGTAAGGAAACTCTGTTTCTTTCCGATTCTGTTAGTGATCCCGAATCGAGCTTGATACCTAGCGGGGATTATTGCGTTGGATTGATCAGTCGATAATCCCCTTATGACTTCAGGAAGAGACAAAAGGTCAATGTTTTATGTGAAAAAAAAAAATGGGTCTTTAAGATCTCTTAATCTGGCTGCTGGTGCAAGCTTCTAGCTTTCTAGATGGGACTTTCTAAATGAGTTGATTCTCCTGCAAATCCAGCCGAAATGCTTTCTTCAGCTTGTAGTAAATTAAAGCTCTTGATTTGCCTGTCCCTATCCCTCTATCTTCTTATTCATCCGACATCCTTTTCTTCTTAAGAAAAGATCGAAGCCGGTTTCAGTTGATTGGATACCCCCAGTCATTCTCTACCAATTCCTTTCAAAGCGGGGAATTCAATATCTTTCTTTAATCTTTCTTTATTGTCCTATTCGAGCAGATTATGCCATTCCTGTCTGTAATGTAAATGCATGCTTCTTTGATCGGCCCGTTCTTTCTGCCATAAGTACCTCTACTTCGGCTAGGCCTTTCTTCGAGGCTTGGGAAAATCACTTCACCGCTCGTGGTATTCAGACTCCGATCTCACTTCGGGTTTGCCACTATAAGGGCTAGCTGGCTTTCTTTCCTTGCTGCACTCACTCAACAAGGCAATAAAGCAAGGTTCAGAGCGAGAAGGCAGAGAGAATTAGTTTAAGTCTTAAAAGTACGCGGGAAGGAAGACTGTCTAGGTAGAGTACAGGGATTGAACTTTTTCTCGAAGGATGTGAGTAAGTCCAGTTATGTGATCCCGGTCAATCTCATACGGGATTTCAACTAGGCACTTTCACATGCGATTAACGGCTGTTGGATCGAATTCCCACTTTCCAGGGATCGAACTCTAACTCGATTGTTTGGCATTAAGCTCTGTCATTCGGCTTTGCCATCGAGTAAGCGCTTAAAGTCAGCGCTTTGCATTGAAATATCCGGTCTAAGCTAGGCTGCAAGATAGGCGTCAGAGTTCAAACCACTTATTTCTATTAAGAAGGTCAGGCATTGACTAATTAGTAAGTCAGCTCAAAGGAAGTAAAAGCTGAAGATAGTAAATACTTGCGTATAAGAAAGACAATCAAGAATGGCATGAAAAGGAAAGATTGAATAGCACTTGCAAGAGGAGTTATATCTATTGAGTAACAGTACTTCTCCGGTCTGGTCTAATCCAATCCACATCAAATGGTTTTGGTGATAGGTTTTATTCTGGGGTTTGTATCTACTCAAGGGCAAGTCTTATCTTCACTTCGCCATATCATGTACTACTATTATTCCCTATTACTATCACCATTATTACCGAATCGGTAAGCATTGCATCTGCTTATCCCAAGTTCCCTATCTATTGGAATGAACGCTACTATGGACTAGACGAGGCTGGAGTGACAATTTACGTGATAATGACTTTCTCGAGTAATAATGATGAGCAGTTATTATTGTTTGAGCGAGAAAAGGGAGGCCAAATGTGTGGGCAATTATTGTATAGAAGAGAGCGGGAAGCAAGTTAGCGAATAGCACCCACCCTCTTCCCTTATACAATAGTAGTAAACTCAACCGAGGTTGCAGATCGGAATTGGCTACATAATCCTGAAAGGAATCCCCACTCGACATGCGATTCGGCAAACAATGATGGTTGGCTCCGCGGCTTTGTTGTTGTTGACCGAGTTTCGTTTCCGTAAGGTCCAGCACGACTATGTAGTGGTAGAGTAGAAGCGTCAGCCTAGGGGGGATGGTTCATTAAAAGGCCAACCCAAGCTCTTTTCATTTACAACCCTTTTTACTTTTCAGATCTCTCCGTTTGCTCTTTCTGCTGCTTTCTCCCCGGTGAAAGATCAATCAATTGGCTCACTCGATCTGGAATGGAACCGGAGAATATGAAATGGGCTCTCGACCCAGGCCTTGCTTTGTTTACCTGTCTTATCGTATCAAATAAGGTTTCCCAGCCTAGCCTATCTCGGTGTCTGGTACCGAAAGAGAGAATCGGGCAGCTCTAAGGGCAGCTCAAAACCAGCCCAACCTCTTCATGGTCACATCCCCTTTTCTGACGCTTTTCGTCTTGTTGCATGTGCCTTACGGTATCCAGATCCAGTCCTCTCTGCTTCCTATGATTGAAGTGAAGATCCGCAATAGACTGTCTGCTTTCCTTGGTAAGAAAATCAATAAGGAATCTCTTTTTAATAGAACTGAGGACTAGAGGCCTCCCCAATTGAGAGGATAAAGTCTGTGATTCAAAAACCAAACCAGTTGTTAGAGCTGGGTCGGATAGGCAATCAACATGATTGGTCCCGTCCCAGTTTAAGTAGTTGGATGTGAGTGCATCGGATAAGCGAAAGCTAGCAGTAGATCGATAAAAGAAATCATACGGATTTCAACCTACAGATGAAGAATCAGCTTCATTGTTCCCACCATCTATATTATATCATCCAAGAAAGAATAAGAATATTATATAATAAGAGTAGGAATCAATCGTTCAGTGATCGCTACGCTTGATTGATTGGGGCTACTCACACTGTTTTGGCTAAAAACCCATTTCCTTGCTGTTCCTCACGGTTTACCTACTCCAAACACGAAAGTAAAGACCACAAAATCTGTCTACATAGCTCCCTTTGAAGGTGGAGCTTCGCGGGGATCGTACGTCAGCCAAGGCCTTAGACCGGAGTGCGCTCCTGCGGGTGCAGGTGAATCTCTCAGCTTCTGTTAGTTCTGTCCCTCCTCGGTGCCTCTTCCCTTTCCGGGTAAAAGATAGGGCTATTCAAAGCAATCTAACCAAGCCACCCAAGCCAAGGAAGGCTAGCTAGTCTAATGCTAGGGGATTCGATTCATCTCTATCAATGACTTAACCACCTTCCCAAATTCAACTCATTCAAGCATTCGTTTCGAGTCGCCAATAGGAAGTTTACTCCGGGAAGTCAGGAAGTAAGATAGCTGCTAAGACCGCTTCTTCCGCATCAACTGGTGATTCTTTCATTCCTAAAGAAAGTGGAATAAGTAAAGCTGGACCTTCTCCCTTCATCGAAACCAAAAGAGAGAAGCCACCCGCGGTACACCTACTATATGATCGTCGAATCGCTGCCTTGTTCACTGAAATGCGAGAATATCTTTTGAAGTTTAGAGCAAGCCCCTTCCCTATTGTTATAGCGTTCGTGCCTTCCCCCGTCAGTTCCTTCGATAGGCTTCCTCCTCTCCTACTGCCCTACTGCCTACTACAACTAAAGCAAAAGCACCAAGCCAAGACTTAGCCTAGCTACCACCGAAGCCATAGGCTACATTAACTTAACCATCCTACCATAGTCACAAGGGAAAGCGAACCACACTAATACAAATATTTTTTGAATGCTCCTTAGCCCATGGACTTAGAGAGAGAGAAGGAAATCAGGCCAAAGGGGGAGGGCAATGCACCTTCTCTGACCGGAATACAATCCAAAGACCACTTAGAATCATAGATCGAAATAATAATTTCTTACTTTAAGGAAGACGGGCATAGGGACTGGACTGATAGCGCGGGCTGGCCTACTCGATGGCTTGTATGAAAATTAGACGATTGAAATGACAGCTTGGACTGCTAATGGAAAGCATTCTCCTTACTTACACGATAACGGGAATGGGCCTTACCCTCGATCACCGACAGACGGAATGGATTACGAGAGGGCTTAGACCACTTGAAAGCTAGCACCGAATAAAGGGCATTGAGCGCCGATCAAGATCAATAAAGAAGGAAGGTCGTCGATCACCAACCGAAGCCGAAGGGAAGCTCGGAGAAAGGCGTGCCTCTTGCCTCTCTTCCTACTCCTACTGAAGGCAACTACATCTATCACAGCTCTTACCCTACCTCTTAGGACAGGACAACAAGGTCGAAGAACAACCACACCAGCTAGCAGCCGATAACCGATAGCAGCAAGAGAAGACAGACATTCCCTAAATTGAGAAAGAACCCAAGGACAACAACCAACCAAACCACAACAGCTGGCTTTTCTAGCTTCACAGCTGATCACTCACCAGATGCTTAGTCAGAGCCATTCTCCTTGTGCTTTGATAGACTACTCAGAGAGACTCTTTAGGAGAAAGATTCTCCGCTTCGGCTTGCCTCTGTAAGCTCTCTTTTGAGACCTTAGCGGACTACTTGTTTGAAGCTTTCAATATCTTGTTCTCAATGACCGGATCTCGCACTTCCTTCCCCACCCACCTACCCTCTTTACCAGGTTAGGTTGGTTTTTTGCCTTTTCATTCAATGAGACAAGTCCCTTCTTCGCATGCCTTGCGCGCTAGAATGGATCTTACGTCGAAGAGGTTACCGACAAAACTGCCAAGAGGTTAGGAACATTCTTCTTATAGGAATTGATAGACATTTTTTTGGATAGAAAGGGTGGATGCCTTTCTGTCTTGAAAGGGAGTTCACCGAGGATGAGAAAAAGGTAGCTCTTTTCTATCTTATTAGTAGCGGTCTTTGCTGCTTGACTTCTTGACTTAGAGTGCAGATGTGACGACTGCTCTCTCTTTCCGGTTTAGCCTACCATGGGACATGGGAAGGGACGAGAGAAAGCCTTCTTCTTAATAGGATTCTGCTTTCACTGTTCACTGTTCTCAAGGTATCTCCTGACTTGAGGGTGAGATCTCGAATGAGAATATTGCTTTCATTGAGAACCAGGAGAAGGTGACAGAGAAGCGTCCTATGTCTCCCGAGTGCAACCTGATGGCCCTCTTGGCTTATTGGCTAAGCCGATTTTTGATTATGTTCACTGCCCCACGGTAGTTTTCCCAGCCACTTACACACCTCCTATATTTAGTAAAACAAAGGGCAAACAAAGGTAACCCTAAGAGCCACCTGATGGCATTTTGCACTTAGACTGTCGAGCTTAGAGGCGACGGATGACCTATTGATTAGGTTATTCCCTAGGAGCTTAGCTGACACAGCCTGAGGATTGGTATACCTCCCAACCCATCGGATCATTCACCTCTTTGACTGACTTTCAAAATTTGTCCGAAGGTTTTTCTTTCACACAGAAAGCCAAGTCAACTTCTCTCAACTGCAAGCGCGACCACTCAAAAACCCGATGATTGTTTGAGTTTGTGCTTCGTTATCCGAAGGGGAAACTCCCGGCCGTGCCTTAAGCAGCGAACTTTTTCGGTTCCTTGTTAGCAGGTCAGATTTCTGTTCGATTAAATACCGTCGAATAGAATGCTATGAATGGAATCTTATTCGAGCCGGTTCTGAGGCATCTCCCGAGGAGGGTGGTCTCACTATACAACAGGTTTGTTTTCTTCATCAAAGTTGTCGTAGAGTGCACCCTCTAAAGGCGTGCAAGCAAGGAATCCCGCCTATGTGGAAGAAAGAAAGAAGTCAAGCTGCACGCAATCCACAAAAAAAAAGAGAAAAAACTATCGCGGAACAAAAACGAAATCGGTAGCCAAATGGAAGAGTAACAATACGAGAGGAGGTAAGGCCTTAATCCGAGCTAGGATGTAATGGCGGAAGCAATCAATAGCGTTGCACTCGGGGCGGACAGCGTCGAGATTAAGGAAGGTCTTATCCAAAGGTAGGACGGGATAGAGAAGCCCAGTGAGACTGCAAGTTAGTAGGGAACAGGCCAAGGGAAGAAAGATAGTTGTTAGCCTTCCAAATGGCTTATGGAAACACTTAGCACTGGAAATAAAGAGGAGAAAGACTAGGGCCTCCAAGGGAAATAATAATAATAATTATTATACTTATACCTATCAAGGCAACCTAGTTACTTTGAAAGCCGGGTGGAAGCCAAAAGTGAGCTCTTCCTTAAATTGTCTATGTTATCTCTCTACTATTGTATAGCTTCCCCAGACTGCTTTCGTCTTCAGTTGTCTACCGTACTTGATCAGTCAAGGAAAAAACCTTGTGCCATAAGAGAAGTGCAGTAGAACGATTCCAATAGATGAAGGAAGGATTGCATCGCTTTGACCAGACAAAGCAACCTCGAATCTCTCAATCAGAAGCTGTAGATAGACTGACTAGCCCCACTGGTAGTCCAATTCCATCCGCTGTCTCCCTCTCTTGATAAAGAAAATTCGTATTTGAGAAAATTTTAAACTTGTACAGCGTGGTGGCACCATCTATCCATGAGGAGGAGGTGTAACAGTAGACTACCTCCGCGGTATGGTCAGTCACTCATGAATTCCTTCTCGCTCGAATCACTACTAGAATATTTCGTATAGAAAGAGAAACTTGAGGAAAGGGGAAATGCTAGAAGGCCTTTTCTTTCCGCCTACTTTAGTAGTGCCTTGCATCTATGCTTGGGCAGCAAAAGAAGAGTTAGAGCGGGCGAAGTAGGAACCCCATATGGGCCATCTTCAAAGGGGCGTAGCGCTTGCTTACTCGAAAGAGTAAGGACTGAGGTGCGTAGCGAAACTTTTGAAGCCAAAGTACTGAGGACGCCCTACTTATTTATTTCGGGCCTTGGTCACTGCACTCTTCTCAACTTTTACGGAATGCTTTCGCCAAAAAAGAAAGTCATTTCAGTCATTTTTTCTTCCTTCGCTCCGAAGCCCCGTACCGCTCATTGGTACAGTTAAGGCGCCACTTGGTTCCCGAAAACACAGTCCTCGTCCGGCTGGTCGGTCTATTACCCTTTAAAGCGGATCCTTATTTTACCTTCGGCCAGGGGGAGGAATAAGTAAGAGACATTAGTAGAGTTCGTTCTGTGTGGGACGGAATCCTTCCTTTCCTGGCTATCGTAACAACTGCTCCGTACTCCTAAGGATCTCTATGCCACTTGTGATTCCCAGCCAAAGAGGCGCGAAGGTTTCTTTTATCGGCCGATTCCACTGCCGTAGGGCTCTCTTGGAAAGTCATCCGCTCCTGCACACCTTTCCTTAGCCTAGGAATGCACTTTCTCCAGAACCTGAAAGGTGCCCCACAATATAGACTATTAGCCACAAGTGGGAGTCTTCTATCAGTTTAGTACTCTCCGTTCTCGCTTTCTTCAACAGTAAGAGAAGGACTTACACCATCCGGTGACCGGCTTACGAAAAGCACTTTGGGCGGAGCTTTCTCGATCCACTCTATCCGACAAGCATTCATCAAGAAAAAACTCGAGTTCCTGCCTTCTTCGTTCAGTCAGTTGGAGCTTACGCAGGATGGCAAATTAGTCTAGTTGAGCCGGGCAATTACTTCCGTCTCCGAGGGATGGACTCTCGGGGCTAACTACGTGACCCCACCTACTTCTCTTTCCTTTCCGACATAAATTCCAAAAGCAGGAACCCATCTTACTATACATAATTCATAGATCACCACGGAGTTGAGCCGCGGTAGACCTTGTAAGGGTAGACCACCCGTCTGACCTTGGCTTAGTATCTCAAACCGGATTCGTTGGGAGAGGAATTTCTCAGAGTCTAGCAGCTGTTCTAGATGTGGACACCCAGTTTAGGATTGTTTACATGTTTTGCGTGAGTGTCACTTTGCTAAATGGATCTGGAACATCTTTATTCCCAATGAGCATCAAAGTGCCTTCTACTCACTCCTTGGCATTCACGGATTGGTTATGTAGCAATGCTTTTTGTAAGGATCTTAAGTTTGGTTTTGATTGCCAGTGGCGTACGACCTTCTATGCGATAGCATGGAAGATTTTGGTTTGGAGTGGAGGTGTCGAGCTGTTTTTGATGGAGACTTTATTCTCCCTCCTGATCCTAATCGGAGGATTGCTAACGATGTTGAAATTGCTGTCTCTGCTTTCTATTCGAGCCTACAAGCTTAGCTTTGGTTAAGCTTCCAACTAAGGCTAAGGGAGTTGTTTCCCCGGGATTGAGTGAACGAGCTCATAGCCCTCCACCCGCCTTAGCTCAGTGATTCTTTCCCTCAGAGATAGTCAAATCCCTTTTTTTTCAAAAAGAGTAATCTATTCCATTCTACCTAAGTTGTCTCTTCCTAGCTCTTGCCTTTATCCGCAAGGAGCTTTTAAGCCACCCCCCCGGATTGATAGAGCGTTTAAGGGGAAAGAGCTCACCGAAAGGCAGTCCCAAGAGTGAAAGGGAGTTTGAGCTTTGAACATACATATAGGGCAAATACAGGATTGTACGAAATTCGTTCAAACAAAGAAATCGGTCAGTCAATCACTCAATCCCATCGGTCAGTCGACGACTTGGCTTTAAACTAATCTCTTTCCTTGCCTACGTGATATGCACATGAATAACTATTCTATATATATATAAGTAGTATGCTTTCTAGTTCAAGTAGCAATTCCTGTCTCTGCTTCTTAGGACGAAAGCAATCCGATCAATGAATCTTTCTTTGGTATCAGTGCATTAGCGCTTCAGTCTTCCATTCCAGGTAAGCAAGCCAGGGAAGCAATGCCCTCCTGTCTGTCCTTCTTAGAAAGTAGGTAAGCCTCTCTCCTCCTTTTCAGACCTTGGTGGTGGCATTTCCATGATAGCTTTAATCTTAGCTGGGTCAACTTCTATACCCCTCTGACTAACCATAAACCCAAGCAGCTTACCGGCTGTCACTCCGAATACGCATTTCTGTGGATTCAGCCTCATCTTATATTCCCGGATTCTCTCAAAGAACTTCCTAAGTGCAGGCACATGACCCTCTCGCTCGCGGGACTTGATAATAATCTCATCCACATATACCTCGACCTCTTTGTGTATTATGTCATGCAAAAGAATAGTGGCTGCCCTTTGGTAAGTAGCATCAGCTTTCTTCAGGCCGAAGGGCATGACAGTGTAACAAAAAGTCCCCCAGGGTCTGGTGAAAGCAGTCTTAGTCATGTGCTCAGGATCCATTTGGATTTGGTTGTACCCAGAAAACCCGTCAACGAAAGACAGCATGTGCAGACCCTCGTACTCTACCACTTGCCAACGCCCCCCGAAAAAAACTTTCGGGAAAATAGTCTTAGTAAGATCCAACTCAACACATAGGCGAGCAAATTTCCCTCGAGAAGCAGCTTTTGTCTTCCTATTTATTTGAGCCCTTCTGCCAATTGAGTCTCCAATACCTTGAAAAGCAGAAGATGCATAGAATGATAGTGGCATCTTTGGCAAGCGAACCCAAGCTGCCACCGAGTCAATGGTAGCTTCAGATGAGATAAACCCCTGAGTCCAACGGCGGATCGTAAAGTAATGGTCTCCAATGACCCAAGGTTTTTTTTTACATGCTGATAATCACTCTTCTTCCCTTTCTCCGAGTTGAGGACATTCATTGGCTGCGGTGCCTGTTACAGTTACACGATCGAACATCAACAACGGCAGTCACTTCACTAACAACTAGAATGATAGCAGAATGGCTTAATGAAACTGCCAAGACTAGAGGTATTGGAATGATTGCAAAACCCTAACTTCCAAGACTTGACGGTGAACTTACCACAATAGGACGAGAGGGAGATGCCCAACACTAACAAGAAAGGGCGAAGGAAATGGCCCCGAAAGAAAGGAGAGGAAGAATTTCTAATAAAAGACTAGCCCGTATGTAGAATGACCCAACGGAGAGAAAGGATTACTGACTAAAAGAAAAGGATGGAATGAAGTTTTGAGGGAAGGTCTTAGGCAATAGCTTGATTGACAAGATATCCACGCACATAGAAAAAAAGGAAAGGTCGAACTAATTTCGTAGATGTGGGCTGGAGAGTTTTGTTCTGTCGCAAAAAAAAAAGACCAAGAAGTATAATAAGAAAGAAGTCTTTCAATCATTCGGCCGATAGCTTATCCTTCATTTGAAGTAAGCTGGACTTCAAGTAAAGCGGCAGCAAAGGGACCCACTTCACCTCTTCCCTTTCCCTGGCCAACCGAACTGCATCTCAAGAACGCGATGCGGCACTAGATTCAAGAAGCTACTAAAATCGCGTACGCGTAGATTATATAGTATAGACTCAAGCCGCTCCAATCTTCTATCGCAAGTCCTTCTTCACTGGAAGGATGGAACCCTGATTGGTATGCCAACATTTTATCTGGACTGGATAGGTTGACCTATTGGAAGGAACTGGTTGCCGGGCTTGTAACCATGTCTCCCGAGTGATGATCTCCTCAGTACATATGGCGCAAGACGTGATTCCACATCTCTAGTGCCGCCCGGCTGGCATTCTTGATCGAGGAAGCTCCGCCCTCATAGAGGCGGTCACCGGTTGCCTAAGATCAAGTCCTAAGTAGTCGAAGTAAGAATGAAGGGTCAAACGATAAACTAGAAAGTAGTAAGGTCCTTGTAACAGTTGGTGGCCCTCGTATATAGTAGTAAGGAAATGCGATTCTTTCCAGTTTCTTTTTTTTCAAACCGCCTGAACAAGATTCACATAACATAAAAAGAGAATTTCTTGTTGACGCAGGCATAACTAACAAATAGAGCAGCTTGTCAAGCAAATCGGCCGTCTAATTCGAAGTTCTCTCTTTTATAAGTTAAAAAAAAAAAAAAGAGTTTTGGCCTTCGTTTGTTAATTTTAAAAGGTTCTTTTGTAGAGTTTCAATAGAATAGTCGGATCTGTTATTCTTTAATATTCCATTAGCGACCAAGTAGTCCTTTTGCTCAGCCCAGAATGGATGGGGGTCCAATTGGGCCATGCGATCGACAATTGTTTCTTTTAAACAAATGATCGCGTCTACTTGGTCGTCGTTGACTTCTCTTTGTGGAGTCAAAGTGGCAAGGCTTTTTTTTATTGCTTGATGTTGAAAGTCCCGCAAACGCAAAGGAACCTCCTGTGGGGCGGGATCAGGCGTTGCTTGTTCGACGACTAGGGGCGGTTGATTATCCTGACCTGGAGTTGGAGCCGACGGGGAAAGTTCATTCCATAGATCCGTTTGAGAAATGGAATGAGTAGGGCTCACTTGCTGCACTTCCTCCCCAAGTTCCGGTGCGGGGGCCGCGTCCGAAAGTCCTCTGAAAAAAGAGGACGACGGGGTAGAGGCTCTGCTTGACAGAGGAGGACAGTGTGTGCCCTCAGAGGCAGGATGCGAAGGGGTTCGGTCGGTCGATGGTGCAGCGGAGGCATTTCCCTCGTTATCTGAAGGGAGGTTTAGATATTGCCTCCAACTGCCCGAGCCCGAGGAGGATGCCTCATTCCTGTTCGGCCCTTGGTCTATGCTCGTCGCTTCCGCCGGTGCTGGCGCCTGCGGCCTTTGGTCGAGGGCCGCCCATATCTCATCTTGGGGTACGCTGTCCACTGAGGTTGATGGTCCGGAAGCTCCCGGAGCCCCCCCCGAAGGAGCCATCATCTTAGCCAGCTCGGGATCAAAAATAGTCAAAACTACTGCTATAACCAGCCCTCCACCACACCACCCGAGCCTACTAAAAAGAAAGTGGAGAGATTTGGTGAGAAGCATGGATTTGAGTTTGACAAGAAAGAGATTGAAATCCATACCAATCAATAGAAATGAAAAATATAATCAAAAAAGGATCGAAATTAGGACAAAAAAATGTTTAATTTTTTCACGTCTTTCCTTAGTCATAGCTTATTATATATATATTTTGTGGGTGCAGTCTCCTTCTGTGTGTAGAACATTGGCTCATGCGTCCAATGGGTTGCACCTGACTGTACCCAGTTCAGTTGGAACAGAAGCACCACCGCTCATTGGTGGGGGAGCTGACTGAGGTCTCCATATACTATGGTAATCATGTGATGCCCGTAGGAAGTCAAATAGAAGATTCAAATTCTATTTGACCGTTCTAGGACAATGTTGTCTTTCACTATCACATGGGCCATAGGGAAATATAAATTGTCTGTCTAGCTTTCAAGACGAATCTCTTTCTATACGCAATTTCGATAAGAGTCTAGCCAGCTCGTCTCTGCAATACTGTATAGATATGTGTACCATACCGAAGACGAATTTCCTGGCGAAATATCTCAACCGGCTGCTATTATTCAACAAATTACGGACTGGCTGAAATTAATAAATTACCATGGTTGCCGCCGGCTAATAGGGCGAGCAGCGTAATGGAGTCCCCCGGACGGACGACGTGAGCGAGAGCCCAGACCATAGCGGCTTTAGAGACTTCTCTCTCGGCTTTAACGGCGACGAAAACGTTGTCCGAGAGGCTTTCCTTTCTGCTTTACTGTGGTTTACCCATAACCATCAGCGGAAAGGATTACGTAAAAGGCCAAACCAACCCAGGTACATCACAAGTAGATAGGGTTGGAGCAGCAGATCCTATAGAAACAAAGACAAAGCCTGTGGAAATAGAGGCCCTCGAGCCGAATTTCTTTACCGAGTTCCCTCTCGGCTGACACGCTGCTCGGGATCAGCGCGAACGGCGGTGAAGCTGCGATTTCACTACGATCTTGTACATGCAAGCCGTGAGCCGTCTTCTCGCCAGGGGCCCAGGAAAGGACTCTTCCCACTAACTAGCGCTTCGCCCCTTCTTATCTTATGCGGGAGGCAGATTCTTGCTACTCCCATGTGCTGCTACCTAAGAGAAGATAGCGACTATCAGCTTACTACTGGAGCGTAATAGTAGAATCGCTAGCCTGCTTCACCCCTCTCGCTAACTTACTACCTCCGGCAGAAAAAAAAAGGCTATCTGTCAGGCAAGAAATCCACATTGACCGACAAGAATGTCTCAACCCAGTCTAGAATCGTCGATTTTGGCCTGATCTTCTGATTGACAACCAGCCTGACTTTCTAAGAAAAAGTCCCTTAGGGAATGGTCTTATCTGGCTTTAGACTCCTCTCAACGACACAAGGGACAAGGTTATGAAAGAGTTTGCCTAAGAAGCTGAAGGGCCCATGCCGCAGCACAGCGCTAAAAGCCTTTCTACTCACCGCCCATCTTCCATGGGATGGCTGGCTTCGTCTTCACTTTCAAGCTGGAAAACCTGGAACAGAACATCAGTTGACAACCTTTAGCTTCTACTACAACAACAATAGCCCTATCCTTCCTACTTAACCGCTTAACGGCAGCTAAAGAGTGTGACACTCGAATCCAATCTTCTAAGGAGTAAAAATATTACCCTTCTTCGCTTCACTGAACAAGATTCAATCCCGGGACAGGCTCCGTGCATCCTTTAAAGAAGAATAAAAAACAGCCGAAGAATCAACTACGAGACTGGTCTACGATCGATCAGTAGATCGGGTACAACTTGACCTTACCCGCTTCCGGGCGCAACTAAAGACGTGACGTTCGAATCCCACCTTCCATGGGGCGGGCTTCAAACTCCCCTTCTCAAGATAAGTCCCGGAACTGACGTACCGTACCTTGTCAACCTTTAATATTTTACAAAACGATAATATCGGCACTCAAATCAATAGGAAAAATTTTCATTGTCACAACCCGGTCTTCAGGTCTTCTTTCAGAACCTAATGCCCTTTACGACAGGCGCTAACCGCTTTCTACTAGCTAAAGCAGCTCGGCTCGAACCCTTCTCATGGGATCGGCTTACCTCACTTTCAAGCATCCACTGGATCAGAGATCTTTCTTCCTTCCCTCACCTGTCCCACGTGCTCTAATCCTCTGAGCTACAGGCCCCACCTCGTCTCCACTGGATCTGTTCCCAGGAGTACCCTAAAAAAAAAAGGAACCTTTCCTCTCCCCAGCCATTTCGGGTTAAGAAGATGTGAAAGCGCCTTTCTCTCTATAAGAACGGTGCGTTCCGAGGTGTGAAGTGGGAGAGAGGGGGTTTCATAATTGGTGTTTTGAGTTGTCGTTTTGAGTGGTGGTATAAATGGGGCTTTGTAGGCCCCATTGCCTTGTTGTTGTGTAGTTTTTCTTTTCGAGTGTTGGAGCTTGGGATTTCCTTAAGCGAGTTCAAGGAAGTGACGTGAAGGTAGCCCCACGGAGCGGTAAGGAGCTGACGAGATAAAGGTGTCTCCACTTTGGTAGTGGGGGATCACTCTGGGCTAAGATAGTCTCTTAAGTACTAGCGTAGCGGGAGAGCAAATAGAAATGAACCTTAGATAAAGTCTTAGTTCCCTCCTACCAAGAACTACTAGAGCTCTCTATGCGAGGAAAAGGGTACATATAGGTGGATTGACGCATCTGAGCAGGCAGGGAATACTTAGTGCTTGGAATATGAATGCTATGAGGCTTGGGCGAGAGAGCAGGTCTAGGAGGCCTAGATATTGCATCATGTGAAAGCAGCGCTAAAATACCCATAAGAGCTGTAAACAAGTGAGATAGGCAAAAAGGGGGGCATTTCTCAGCAAGCAAAAGGGCTAAAGCGCCTTCTACCTTCTCTATTGGCAACCACTAAGACTGAGTCTTTCTCTTTGGATGATGCCAGCAGAGGCAATTTGGGAAGTAGAAGCATCTCAGCTTTATTGACCTGATTAAACATTTCCCTTTCATTAGTGCTAGTACTTGTTCTAGTAGACGCAAGGTAGCTTCCCTTCCCTCACAGCTCCCTCTCTCAGGGCATTCTCCGCCTATTCTCTTTCTCTTTCTATTCATTCGTATTTAAGTCACTTCAGGATAGCTAGATTCGATAGCAGCTTATGCCTTAATGCCATCAGTCTTCTCAGTCTTAGATGTTCGATAAGGCAGATCTTTGGGCATTCAAACAAGAATTTCCGGGCTTGAATGTGAGACACTATTTGAACTAGAAAAAGCAGATTCTGTAACAGCAAAAGCAGCACTGACTTCTTTCTCTTATACCGCTCCGGGGGCTTTGCTGCTCCCTCAGACACAGACAGGACAGGAACTAGTCTTTTAAAAGCCAGGACTAGTACTCATTCTTCCTCGAGTTCACGAAATAGCCCTTTGCTCTAGCTAATGAATCCCCCACTTTTTTCTCGAAATAGATCTTGTTACTTGGAACAAGGCGGAATGAAACCCGGGGCCCTATCTGGTTCACTTCATATATCCCGCTCGTTGACTGACTCGCTTAGCTATCACTCCACCTGCCCGAACACTCGCTTCAGTAATGAGGGAAAGAGGTTAAAGAGAGAAAGATGATTGAATCTCCATGTCGTGTCCCACCGTTAGGGTGCCCTAAACTTGTGTTTTGATTTACAGGAGGTATAGCCAAAAAGAGAAGTTTCGACTTGTTCATCCAAGTTGTGGTACCACTACGAAGCCAATCTTGCCAAGTCTTTCACACTGGGATTCTCACTGAACGAAGTCTCACAGCTTGGTATTTCTACTAAAAAGTCTCCGCTACACGGAATAGCAAAAGCAAAAGATTGATGATTTCAGTTTCACAGCTTGACATTCCACATTCCTTTGTCATTCACTGCTGAGAGTAAGACCCCTATAGTACTACCCGTTAGTTGTGATCAAATCTAGTCGGCATCAAACTAATCTATGAGAAAGATTATCAATGACCAGACATTCGGAACATTGCTAAGATGCTGGGTGCGAAAAGGTGCTGTTGAAGAGTCTCTCTGAATAGGGTCAGGGTTAAGACAGAAGACCGGGAATCTCCAAGTCAAAGATATGAAAAAAGGTTGAAAGATTGGAACTTAGCCCTAGATTCAGTATCTGGTATGAGATGAGTGTATGGTGATACACATTTCCAAAGAGAGAATGGAGGACTGAAAGAAGGCTAAGGAGCTGCTACAATAGCATTAGCGCTTCCAGGCACGCTTGCCTATCACTTCTGCTTCCTTCATCCTACTCTACTTCTCTTTCTTTCATGCTACGGCTGCTTCTTTCATCCTGATGAGCTACCCGAAGAAATTGCTTCTTGCTAGCACAGGAAATCTAACTCATTTTATGCCATCGGTCTATGGCTTCCTTTCCTTGTGAATATGGCTACTTTACTAGGCGCATCGAAGAAAGTAAGGACGTTGTATAAATAAGGGCACTCTCTCTGGGCTCTCTCTCTTGCAAGTGAACTAAAGGCTAGGCTTCTTCATGCCTTTGCTCGAATGCCTTGTTCTGTACTGTAGCACAAGAATAAGCTGCTCTCGAAGAAGGAATAAGCGCTCCTTGAACGGAGAGGAAGCAGGCTAACTAAACCTCTCTGTAGGCATTAAAAGAAGAGGAGTAGCTGGATCAGAGCGGGAAGGAAAGGAAATCAGATATGGTGTAGATGGCACTAGGCTGAAGACATGGCTTAACACATGAGCGACGGGCGAAGAGCAGGGATAATTTTAGTAGAAAGGACAACTGCTCTCAAATCAGCAATGCCACATCTGACTCAAAAGGGATCGATAAGCCTTTGCACATGAGAATAGGATTAGACTGAACGGAAATAACCCCGTAAGGGCATTCTCTCCATTATTGAGCTAGGTAGGAAAAACCTCAGTTTAGATAGCACCCACGCAAGGCGCCTCTCTAAAATAAAACCCTAGATGCATCGAATGCGACGCTCCTAGGAGGTGTTCGAGAGGAACTGATCCCACATTAGTAAGGGAAGGCAGCTCTTTCAATTGGTGTTCCCTATTCCAGACCGGCTTTGGCATCGACTTAAGCTTCAACTTAGGCACCTTCTTTAGCTTGAACTTCGACTTAGGTTTCGACTTCAGCCTCGGCATCGTTCTCTCTTTCTTATTCTTCATCCGAATCCTATTTCTTCCTCCTTTTTTCTCCCTCTCTGGATGGTTTACTTCTCTGCCCTTCCCCTCTCTCTGGAGTTCGCCGCTTTCTTCTTTTTTTTACCTTTTTCGGGGGTTGGCTTCATTCTTCTCCGCTCCCATTTTGGTTGTCTTTAGTCTTCTTCCCTTTGGGCTGAGTGGTTCTCTTTTACATTCTCCCTTTCGTCCTTGGGTATTGGGTCTTGGCTTCTCTTCGTTGTGCATCCTCTTTCTTCTCTACTTTACTAAGCTTTCAGTGCAGGAAGTCCTACTAATTGGCAGAGCTAAGAGATATTTATTAAAGAAAAGACAAAGGCGCAATCAACACATTCATGCACACGAGACCTGCTATGCGCGAAAGCACTACCTGCTTACTTTCTCTCGGGACTTGCTTGCTCTCATCTTGCGAAGATAGTTAGCACTACCTTATTCGCTTACCAGAGAGCTAACCTCTAAGAGATATTCTTTAAACCAAGAAAGCCACCCCCACCAAATCAATAAGAAAGGCACCGCCACGAGAACATGGTTACTGCTTACAAGGGGGGCTGCGGTCCCCAAACCCCCAGCATTACTACCTGCTTCTAACTACCCGAAGATGCCTCTCTTCTTTTCGGAAGAGAATAAGTTGTTAGAATGCCTCTCAGTGATCCAAGAATTGATCCCAGCAAGTGCTATGAGTGCTTCGTACTATAGAGAAAGATGAGCATTTCTCCTTCTTTGTATATCGGTAGTGAAAAGTTCCTTTCTTCCTTGTTTTCAAAGTGAGGTCGGAGGCAAAGACTTTTTTAATTTACGTACGTTCTATGTTTGACTGTGAACTATTTTAGAAGTCTTTTCTGAGTCTCCTCACAAGAAGTTTTGAATGAATCGGAGTCAAGGAGTAGATTATTGGCATTCTTAGTTTCAGATTCCTGTTATCTCACCACGAATTGGATTCGAACCAATCTGACGTTCCTTTCTTTTCCTTTATTATCTCGTGATTGGGTCTGTCGTCCTCCTCATTATAGTCCTCCTAAAAGAAATAGCATTTCGTCGGAATACATCCTGTCTTTTCACCGCTCCGTGGGTAGTCCTATGCATAGTCAGTACTATAGCCCCAATCATGGCTACTAATAAAATCAGACTAGGAACCAAAAACCAGACGGAATAGTAGGTATAAAGTAAATTGCCCAATGTTTCCAAATTAGTCCAACTTCGTACCTTTACGGCATAAACCGTATATCTCAGAGAGGTCGTATTTCTTTGGGTTGGTAGTAATGGAATGGTTTCATTATCTAAAATGAAGAACATTTCCCACCAAAAGATCAGTCCAATAATACCACTCACTGGTAAATAGCGCAATACTTCTTCGTGAATCTCCGCTATTTGAATATGGAACATCATAACAACGAATAGGAATGAAACGGCTATAGCTCCTATATGAACTACTGGGAAGATCATAGCGGAGAAGTCGAGACCTAACAAAAGAAGTAAACCTGAAGTGTCGCGAAAGACTAGGATGGGAAACAAAACGGAATGTACCGGATTTTTAGCACGTGCAACCATCAAACCAGAGACCAAAGCAGGGCTCGACAAAACAGAAAGTATCATGGTACGTCGTCCTTCCCTGAAATGGAACTTTCATGCTGGAGCAAGAACTAGCATGAAAGTCGATCTATTACGACCAGCGCGGTTGTTCGTATTTCATTTTCTTTTTCCCTTAGAAAGCACTCACTTTGTTACTTACGGAATCTCAAATCTTTCTCGACGCCGAGAATTTTTTATGTGTCTAGGTCGATCAGAGGTTCGGCTTGCTTCTCCCCCTTGGAAACTGGCTAATCAAAAGGGGGCATTTTTAGAAAATGGATCCTCAATAAATAGAATACCTGTGCGGATATGTTCAGCTTTGGGTTGAAAGGTAAGGAATTTGACTCCGACTAAGATTATTGTCCATGGTGTAACGGACACAGCCCAAATAACCCTCGGGTACAACATGCTACAGATGCCTGTGGATCGCTGAGAGGCGTACATACAATGAATGTTATTGATGCTACTCCTTCTTACCATCTTTGACTGGGGCGACCCTCCATTGATCTTGGCTTGCTTCTTTGTTCTTGGCTACTGCTTGGTTAACTATTGCGAATTATTTAATGGTAGAAAGAAATCCTTCTTCCTTCCCGCATCGCATCCTAGAGGGGCCGCTCGGACGAATAAAGTAAAGTAGGGAATGGGATAGAGTTCGAGTGAGGCATCAACCATAGATTGCGGAACTTTCGAGATGCTTCCTTGCGAAAGCCAACGGAGTCTGTAACTCAACCTTCTCATCCATGGGAGGATTCCATATTCGATGATAAATGTCAATCGAGGGCAACCTCATTTCCAGAGATAGAATCAGGCTGCACAGAAGGGGAAAAGCCCTCCTACTGAGCAAGATCATTAATGAATAAGGAAGCACTTAACTTAGGGCAGCCAGTCTCACTTCACGCAGCATAGCGCCTTGCTATTTGCATTCATCCTTGTAACTTACCGAAGTGAGGAAAGCCACATTGGGGATCGCGAGTCGGGAGGGTGGCGAAGATATTGTGTGTGTCAGCGAAGTCTTTCCGGGGTTGAAAGCACGGGTTGGAAGCATGAGCGATGAGCTTCTCGACTTCGATCTTTTTCTTTTATTTTAAGTTATGGGTTGATTGTGACCTAGTATAGGACTGATCCAGGGCAATTCAAAGGCTAAGCCCAAGAATTCCAATAGTTCGCTTTTTCGTTTTAGCGCTACTTGGATACTCCAAGCCAAGATCGGGTTGGATACTTCAAGCCAAGATCAGGACGATGGGTGGGGGATAGGGGCATGCATGCATCCAAGAGCGTATTTTCTCGTTGTTGCTTGTAACATTATTAACGAGAAAAGTGGCTGGCTCTATTTTCATGCTTCATGTTGTCGCCTTCGAAATCGATGCTTAAGTCGATCCACTTGCATTGGTGGTCTCTCTCTTCCCTCATCGCATGCGCTTCGCTTCGACCAGGGTGCTTTTAAGCTGGCTTCTTTCTTTGATTGTCCGGTACCTTCCCTCGATCTGGTCTTCTGTAACAATCTGATCTTTCACTTTATTATATTATATATTATGCTATTTTTTTGGGGATCCTAGGTGGGGAAATAGCTATAGCCAAGTGGTGCAGAACAAAGAGGAGTGGAGCAGACTCATTGGCTACGGTTCCGGCCTATTAATAGTAAAATTTTCATTGACCAAGCCTGAATGGGCTGCTCCTGCTCTTGGTTCCCGGGGAAAATGGGGTGACAAAGAGCAGCTTGCTTCATTGGATCATTGCTCGACTCGATGGGTACTTCTAGTGGTTTGCCGGACGGAGAAGCTCTTGTTTTCTTTCAGGAGTTGGTTGGTGGCATGGACACCTAGCCTTTTCTTATTTATAGTAATAGTCGCTAGGCGTTCTAGGCCGAATCTGATGTTATGAAAAGGGCAAGCTCAAGCCTTAAGTTAAAGGGAAGCTTCTTACATACTTATTTAGCTAGGCTTCCTCTTATACTGCTAATAAGCTGACTACTTCGAGTGACTTTTTCTTCGGTATGAAGAAGAGGCCTATCCTGGTTAATTTTTCTTCATAAGGGGACTGAGCCTAGGGGGGACGGGGAAGCAAAGCTTAGGAATTGACAAGACCAGCCTTAGGAACATACGCACGACGCTTCCAAGAAAAGCAAGAAGTATGACGACTGTCCTATAAAGTCAAGAAGCTTCCTAGTAGTAGCTTCAGTGACATTGGTTGCTTTCAGGTATGCCTGAACATCGTTCCAATTGATAAGATTGGTCATCATATATGACCATCACGCAAAGTAGGATACTTTTTTTTTGGTATGGCGGTGAAATAGACAGAATTTTCAATAGTTGAAAGCAGGAAGGGGATAAAAAAAAGGGAGGGGGGAGGGCCTGAGCCCTTTCTTAGAATCGAATTCTAAACCGGCGCTGCTTGATGCTTCTGATCAATAGAAAAGGAAGCCGAGCAAAGAGAATAAGGAACTCGGGACGCCATAAATGGATCTGGAACTCATTCCTTTCCTTTCGTTTAAGAGTCCGTGGCACTAGCCTTTCTTTCTTTACTTTGAAGGGCTTTTTCCCTTTTGGAAATCAAGGGTAAGCTTTTTTTTTTTTATTTATAAATATAATAATAATAACGGATCTTGAATAAGAATCTTAAATAGAACTAATGAATCTTCCTTTGTAGGAACTTCACTTTCACTCCTGAAGTCAGGTCTTCCTTCCCCCACAGAACCAGATTCTGTCTTCTAATCCTAATAGTTTGGCGCCGCGGAGTCTGCTTTAGAGGAGAAAACTTCTTTCCCGGGAAAGGTTGATCTATAAAGAGGTCACTTAATCAGAGGTTGTCTCCTCATCGGTTGATGTCTCCAATCAGTAATCGATTCTATAAAAATAAGATAGTATAACTCTAACCGCTGAACCAGTTTTTGTTGCTCGATCATATTATATCTCCTAATCCTATGAAGAAACATAGTATGCTACCACTTGTCTTTGTTGCTGAGTCGGTTTCTTTTGCTCAACCATATTCTGTAGAGGAATCGGAGAATGTTTCCGAATCGGCTGTGTTCCTTCTACTGATTTCATAGCTGGGATGGGTAGGCTTTTCATTTTCATTTGAATAAGATCCAATCTCTAAGACTAAGATAAGTAAGATACCACATCACATATTTTTACGTTCGTAGATAGAAAAAAAGAAAGAGGAATCCTAGCCTCGAAGCGGCGAACTCGACCAGAATGGGAAGTAAAGTAAGCGCGCGAATGACATTGGTCTTTCTTGCTTTCAATTTGAAGAACGTGTTCCCGCAGTGGAAGGCCCTACCCATAAAATTAGAGAAGGAAGCGGAGCTGGCATCGATCTTTTCTTTAGAAACTGCTTGACTTATGATATTCTTGACTTTGCATCTTTCAACTTCAAGTCAGAATGTGTTCCTGCCGTCAAAGAAGAAGAATTCCTTTTTATAGAATCCGCTTATTCTATAGCCGGAGATTCAATAGCAATTGCTGTTACTTATATATTAAAAAAAAAAATAGCTTAGAGGGCTTGCCCTTGTTCTGGTTCTAAAAGAAGAGTTCGGAGAAGAGTCAACCTAGAAGAGAAAGAGTTCTCCTGGGAAAGGAGAAGCCTAGCTAGGAAGGAGTTTTGTTTGCATAGAATAGCGAAAACTAGAAGATGAATCCGCCCAGAGAAGATTAGAAAGCGATTTCCCGGCAAGCTGGCTTAGCTTCGAATGAATATAAGATTCAGAGAGCAGAAGAAGACTTTTGAGTGGCACTTGGTCGGTCTTATTTAATTTATTTTAAAATGCGCTCCTGCTGCTAGGGTCTTTTTTCCGGGAGTAATAAAATGTTAGTCGGGAGCCCGCCTAGCCTACGAGGAGAGGAACCCCAGAAGAGTCAGAAGCCTAGAGTCAACCTAGAAGAGGAGGCCTAGTAGTTTTCTTTCCTTACTTATTGACCTTGAGGGCCTTACCTAGAGTTAAGTCCCGGGGAAGTAGTCAAAGAAGTACAGCCGGGAAGCCAGACACTATTGAATTGACAGGACATACGGTAATTCTTCTTTATAATAAAAAAAAAAGTACTAGGTAAAAGTGAGTTCACATTGGGACGGCTGTAGTCAATGTATGACTGAGGCATATGAGGATAAAAACAAGGCTATATCTTATTCCAAAACCACTGGGTAGTTGTATGAGGAGAAGAAATGCTGTCTCCACCGTGCAATCGAATAAGCGCAATACCTACAACTCCTCCCCCCCTAGCTAAGGCAGAACTGAAAGTCTTCTCTACTTCACTCCGCTACTAGTTCTATTTTCGGAGGAATACTTTTCTGCTTTCTTACTCTTATTCTGTCACATCGAGGTAGTGCTAACTCATCGAAAATCTCCTTACGATCTGTCTTCTCTTATGAAATTGATAGTTAGTGCGTAGTGGGACTGCTTGTTCGTGAGGTGGATGCTGGCTGACGAGCCAGGAAAGGACTCTTCCCACTAACTAGCGCTTCGCCCCTTTAATAGAATAGCATGTACCCATCTTCCTAAAACCGATGCCTTAGCACAAAAAAAAGTAATATTAGAGACAACTGGCCAAAGGGTTAAGGCTAGACGCACCTCTTCCTGTTTCTTACTTGCTCTCATGCAGCGAAGAAAGCTTTCAGTCTCGCTTACCCGAGAGCTAACCTATGAGAGAGATTCTTTGACAACAGACCGGCTATGCGCAAGGTCAATACGGCTTAAAGAACGGCGCTATGCCTCGAAGAGTGACTTCTTACCTCTCCCTCTCCTTTGGGTTAACTCAGATCTTTCTCCTTCTTTAAGCTAAACCTCCCAGGCGGCCTTTCTTTGGGAACCTCTGTTGCCTGACCTTGCTGCCCTGGTGACTGCTTACCAGAGATTGGTTCTCTCGGCGGGTTGATCAAGTTCCTTTCAGCTGCGGGCTAAATAAGAGGGCCCCGAAGAGAGGGGCGTTGAATGGCTTCCACGATTGGATGAGAATACAGGAGCACAAGAAGGCGGAAATGGATCCTGCAAGTCGCCGGAAGACGATCCTACTCAGACTCTTCCAATCGACGTCTTCAAGAATCTCTCTTCTTTCTCTGACCTGGAAGGAAGAGGTCTCCCTCCCTATAGGCTATAGGAGAGTGCAGATGCATTCCTTCAATTGACTCGATTGGTCAACTAATCCATGAATGGTACGAGTACTTAGACAGTCTAACTAGTCAATGAGTCTATCCCTAGACTCTGACCATCTACAAGGACCTTCCCTAACAATTCTTCTAACCCGGCTCCTCCTAACTCATAGGGAAGACCAACTCACTGACCACCTGACCCATACGAGGTTGAAAGCGTAATTCAATTGTTAGGCATAAAAAGCTAGATGAATATTGGAATATTAGAAAAGAGCAAGAAGACGGTCTATTCCCAAACGTCTGCAAACCAAAGACCGGCCAGGAGCCGCTACTTGACTGATTCATTGCCTGGCATCATGAAGTGAACTAGACTGGCTTCGGTCTCTCTCTACATGAAGCACCCGAGCTTCATACAGGGTCTCATTAGGTTCTTTCCCCGGTCTTGCCGGCTCACCTCGACATTCAAGGTTAGCCCCTAATCCGAGTGAAGGTCACTCCTTTCGTTCCCCTCGGGTTCTGTTCTATTAGTGGAATCCCCAAAAGCGGAAGAAGCGAAATGGTAAAGGTCCCTTCCCTCAGTTACTTCTTTGCCTTCCCTTACCAATGGTTTTTTAAAGACTGCTTCATCCCACCATCTTCATCCTATCCTCATGTCCGATAATCTCTGCTGTTGAAGCTGTTGAGAATCGCCTCTTTGACACTACCAGATCAGCATCAGCTAACTCTCCAGGCTAAGCCAATAAGATCGAATAAGAGGAAGTTTCTCTCAGAGAAGGAGCAAAGCAGTCCCAATGCCCACAGATCTGCATTATTATACGAGGATAGTGGCTAGCTTCGATGAATAGATTGTATCTCTTTTTTCAATCGGAATGGATAGAGCTGAATCCCCTAAGGTTGAAAGAGCTATGCTAGCATTGGTCACATAGGCTTGAACCGCTTAGGCTCGACTCTTTTCTTTGCAAGAATGCCTTGTGAAAGAATAGGGATAGGCAAATTAGACTGATTTAGTGAAGTATGCCATGCCATCAGTAGCAAAGTAGGCGGTTCTCGAATCATCTGTGGCACTTGCTCTTAGCCTTGATCTTTTTCTTTTTTTTTTTTAATCTGCCTATTGTTTCATCAGATGGGATTGGAATGCTTTCCTTGGTTTCAAAGGCTTAACTAGACTGCTTTCAATGGCTAGATGGTAAAGATCCCACACCCGAAACAAGAGAATCAAAGGGGCGTAACGACGGAGAGATCTTTTAACTCTTTCTCGATGCGACTCGATAAAGGTTATTCCCAGATATGTTGATAGCTTACAGTCAGAAGCCAGCTCTTCTTCAAATCGACTGGAGTAGAGGGAAAAAGACCGACTCTTTACTTTAGCATCCCGAAGAGTTCCATTTCTAGGCCCTGGCCCTTCGAAGGCGCTGCTCTGTCGGACCTTTTCTTTGACTTTCCTGGGATGAGTCTTTCGCACGAGATGAAGACCGCTCTTTCGAGCTGCATTCGTACATTTCTTTCAAGCGAGCCAGTCCAAGTCCAGGTTTAGGAGTGAAGATGGGCAAGAAGAGGAGTGTAGGGAGAAGTCATGAAATGAAGACAAGACGAAGGAAATCGGGTTTAGACGGATTCAGACTTCCTTCTGTGATGACTAATTTGTTTTTGTATAAGTTTCCGCTTTCCTTTTCTAATGAAAGAGGCCAAGAGGGGTCAATGCTGGAGACTTCAAGGGAAGAGTGATCGACCGGACTTCATTTCAAAGGAAAGTTAGCAAATTCGATCGAAAAACAATACCTCACTCTGACTAGATAGACACCTACCTTCATTCCATACCAAACAAAGGTAGACAAGACTGCTCTATCCGTAACGTAAGAGAATGCTCGAGAAAGTTCTAACATTAACTAGATTAGATCTTAAAGATAGAAGAAAGATAGGGAGACCTCTTCAGATAGACTACCCCATCCTCTCGGATGAAAGGCATGGGGATAAAATAATTTTGAACCTGAAAACTGTTGTCCTTTCGTCGACTATTAGACCTGCTTCAATCCAAACCTCAAGGCTAAGACCACTTATTTCGCATCAACAGAAAAAAGACTGGCATATGTAAGAGCAAAAGCACTGACACTGACTACCGCTCATGCCCCCTAGCCAATTCAAACTCGGATCCTAAGGCCGATGGGTGATTCTCTATAAAGTTTTAATATGACATCACTTTTAGCTGTTGGGTACGAAACTAGACTAGGCTATGATTCACATCTCGAAAGTTCTCAGATCTGGACCTAAGGCCTGGGACTGCTTCTTCCTTATCGCCCGACTATTGCATCGCCTTGACTTGGGCCGGGAACTCAAAAAGAAATTGACCTTGAGCCTGCTAATTAAAGTCAACCTTTGCCTTTTAAAACAGCTATTGCTTGTCTTTCTAAATCATTATGAAGAGTGCCACATCTCTCGATCTCTATCTTCTTTAGCGGACATCGAGGCTTTAAGACCGATTGGCACGTGCCCAAAAAGGGAGACCGGAGACCGCGTCTGAAGCCTTTGCCAACTTTCCGTCTCAGGCAAGAGCTACGGAACTAAAGCACCAACGGCTCCTCTTCCGACTCCGACATTGGCTACTGCTATCGGGTATGAACTTATAAATTAAGCAGTCGATGCCCTGATCCCGGGAATAAGAGAACTTTATCTTCCAGGTATTCACTCATCCCCTCTCAGTGGCAAGAGTGAGTAGATAGCAGAAGTTCTTTCATTCCCCATTCCTGGGATATTAGTGAAGCTTGCCCCTTAAGGGTGTTCTCACCTGTGCTATCAATAAGAAGGAGCCATTTCCCTGGTAGGCTAAGCCAGAAAGAGAGAAAGAGAATGTTAAAAGGCTACGCACCTTGGTCCAGAGCGAGGATTGGGATAAGTTGAACCCGTTCTCTTTAGTTCTATTTTCACTAAGCCGAATCGCTATCTCTGGAACCAAAGTCGTATTTATTCCATATCCTAATGTAATGCCCTTTAAACCACCAACAGGTCCTATTCCGCCAACACTGAAAAAAGGGCTCTCTGCGGCTCAGTTGGTTAGTACCTTAAACTAATTAGCCATTTCCAAGCTGCTCTTTCATAAGCTGTGATGGCTCTTTTGAATAAACGGCATAGTCTATGTCATCTTCCTTTTGCCCAGGAGCATTCGACTGAAGAAGTATGCCATTAGTAAGACTCTCTAGAAGCCTTAGGAGCAATGGAGTCTGGTGAGGTAGCTCTTGTCTCTTGGTCAGCTGTTTCCGCTCGAGTGAAAATGCTTGATGGGGCGAGATTTGCCTTGGGTGAGGTTTAATAAAAAAGTAAAGTAGGACAGCGGTGACCGCGAATGGCTATAGTTCGTCACTCGCGGTATAAAAAGAAGTAAGGAGCTTTCCTAAGCTAAAGCGCTTTCTAGTTTGAGAGATGGAAATGCCTAATCAAGTAGCCAAGAATCATCGATTTCGGAGGGAAAGAACCCAGCTCCAGGGGAAATGAATTTTGGAAGGATCCGATCCCAAGTGACATTGAATCAGTTGGTGTTGGAGGAGTGAATGCCAGTCGAAAGGCGCATCTATGACTTAATACCGAATTTGCCATAGAAGGGCTCGATCCCAGACCTGGGGCGAGAAATGCTTTTTGATTGAACGAAGCCAAGGGGCGAACGGGAAATGCTTTAGGGAACAACCAAGTACCATCCGACAGTCTTAAAGAGTGAAAGAAGCAGGTATTCATAAGCGGGACGACAGCTCAAAATCGCACATTTAGCTTTGTCTGCCAGACCCTTAGTTTCAAGCAGCAAAGGGGGAAGGAGGCCTATCGAAGTCACTTTCCTAGGTTAAGGTAGGTTCAGTGCCCCAGAAGAATCGGTAGTTGTTAGACTAGCTCTGGCTTGATGACTGCTTTCCTTGGTTTCAAAGGCCTGGCTAACAAAGCCAGAACTCCTAATTAAGGGCGGGAAGCGAAGTCACTAACTAGACCAGAGGAAGAGAAAGGATCGATCCCAGACCTAGGCAAAAGGGAATTGATTTAGGTAGGTAAAGGCTCAAGGCCGAGCTCTTTAATATTAAAAATGAAACCCCAGCAGCAAGCCTAGCCCTTAAAGCTTTGAAGCCTGCTTAACTTCAAAAGAGTTGCGTAGGTAGACTATACTATAAGGAATAGTTTAGGGGTTTAAAGAAGAAGACAGATTTATGCCAAAAAGACAGACTTTCCTCGTGTTAGCGAAACTGGAACTGGGATAGCCTCGGGTAATTCAATTGTTTCAGTTCCTGTGACTAGGCTTTCTCTCCGGTGATATTGAATCTCTTGGAGTAAGATCAGTAGGAGGAGCTCACCCCAGGCAAGCTACTTATTAATTAGAACCCGGATAAGTCCGATGGAAATGAATTGAAAAAGAAAAGTATGTTCTCACGGGCTAGGCTAAGCCAGAAAGAGAAAGAGAAAGAGAATGCTAAAGTAAAGACTAGTTAAAGAAGAAGGCGAGCTAGCAGATGAGATAAGCGTAGAAATTCACCCGAGTAAGGCCGACTTAAAGTGGATATAGTTGATCCCGTTAAAAGGGGTTCTCTCTCTTGATTAAGTCATTTCTACTGGCTCAAGCCCAAGGTGAGAAAGACCAGGGGTAACCACCCTTTCTAAAGCGAACGAATGGAACTAAACGACTAGCAATCAATGGGAATGATTAAATAAGTCCGATTCCTCTCGGCGGCACTCTGCTCATGGTTTTAAGGTAAGGAAGTTGAATGTGAACAAGGAATAAGCAGTCTTAGCTGCAGTTACCGTTGAAGGAAGGGAAGACAGCTAACCGCCTTGTAGGCGTAGTTCTTAAGTAATCCCACGCTCAAACCCTATAACCCAAAAGTATAGAGTCAGGCTACGTTCTAACCCCTAGTGCTGGTATATGAGTCTATCCCTCTAACCTGGAGCTATCGTATCCCCTCGTTGTAGTAGGAGAACCAGTCCACTCTCTAACCCTCATCTAACGCTCTAACCTTTCGTCGCTGTAAGTAATTCCCTCTAACCCTTCCTTTAGCCTACTTTCTATCCCGCTAGCAAGGAAGCCACAAACTCATATCCCTAGCCCGCTAATCCATCGTTCTATGGTCACCCTTTTTCGGAAGTAGGGTAAGGTGATTCAAAGTAAGCTAGAGAAAGCTATCCTGTAAGCTAGCCTTGTATGAGTAGGAGTAGGAGTCGGCCAGTGAGTCTCCCCCTGGTTCTAGAGTGAGCAAGGTTATAGAGTAATTCCGAGCTGGAGGAAGCAAGTAAGGAAGAAAGAGGAGCTATTTTACGTAATTCCCTGCCCGAGTAAGCCTCATGTTATTTTAAGGAAGCGGGTGGAGGGTATAGTTATATTTTACAGTCCCCAGTTCTAGAGGAAGGATTGGGATTACTCCCTCGTGCTATCGGTTATAGAGTCAGAGTTGGGAAGTCCCAGGTTCTGGAGGCATTAAGCAAATCAGCTAACCCAGGTGCTAGAGGTTCTTAATCCCAGTAGATAAATAAGTAAGCTAGTCCCAGGTAAGCAAGGTGAGAGCAAAAGGCTTAAGGCAACCCAGGTGCGAGAGTCTTGAGTACGCTAATGAGTAAGGGGATTCTTCATAGAGCTAGAAAGCTTTTAGAGCTAATCCCTGGGCCAGCCAATGAGTATGCCAGTTGATGACTCCCCAGGAGATATTGAATTTGAAGGAAAAAAGGGAAGACAGAAGGAAGGATTGGACTGGTGCTATAGCTTTCCGAGCTAAAGGATATAAAAAGAGTCTTGAGTCAGCCAATGATTAGCGAGCAAGCAAGCCAAGCCGCACGGAAAGGGTCACCGAAGTAGGGGACCGAAGCTAGCGAAGTGAACCGTTAGAAACCGGGGTATAAATAACAACAAGTCAGGCATGAAAGCCAAGTGAAGTGACCAGAGGTTTAGGGTGCGGTGCCAATTCTTAAGAGTGGTGTGAGGCAGTGAGCTAGCCCGCTACAGATGATTGCTGCCTTGCACTTCCAACCGGAAGATAAGATGCCAGGGTCAAATGACTTAAAAAACCCGATTATTTGCACAGATCTGCTAAAATAAAAAAAAAGCCGATTTGAGATCGGAAAGGCAACATCTATCGCAAACCTTAAACTCGTGATTGAACTAAAGAAATGAGGCCATGAATAAGGTTTTTCTCACTACACGAGTAAGAATTTACTAGCCGCCTACTCTATATCTATAAAGATAGACGGATTTCGCCTGCCACTCTACCGAGCTAACCAGGGCGGATGAGCATCTATTTCAAGAAAGGATTGAACAAGGTGTACTTTGTGAAGCGGCTATCGGCTTTAAGAGCACCACGTTAACGCCTAGCCTATTACCTTTACTTAACAACACTACTTCTCCTTCCCCTCTTTCCTGTGCTAGCAAGAAGGAAAAAGAAGGAAATCTAACTCATTTTAAGGTAGAGCTCTTAGAGTCCTACTTCAAGGCAGTTCCTTAGTTAAAGCAAGGAGAGCAGAAAAAGAGGGAAAAAAACCCAATGTTCTTACGCGGGTTGGGAATAAAGGCGACTAAGATCGTCAAGATGTTGATCGGAACACACGACACGACCTAAGTAACCTTAAAATGGGGATGCCAATCTTATACATAAAATACCGCTATCTAAAGTAACAGGGAGCTGCGCTATATCATGGAAGAAGGAGCAAAAAAGCCAGGCATAAAAATGAAAGAATTGATAATCTCCCCGAATTCTTACTTCTCCATCAAGAATCCTGTCTTCTTCTCTATCTCGACGGAAGTATTAGCAGAAATTTTGAATGTTCTTTTATCTTGTTTATATATTGGGTTTAGTATTTGGTGGGCTTTGCCCCCGGAGGTCAGTCTCAGTCAGCTTCTAACAACACCAACGGGATTTGAGATTATGGAGGGGCTTAGAAAGACTGTCGAAGTTCTAATTTCTGCTTTGGAAGAAGGCGAAGCAGCCGAAAGAGCGAAAAACGAAGAAACTCGTGAAGCCTTAAGTGAGCTGCCTGAGTCCCCATCCGCTAGGCCTAAGATGGAGGCTGTGTTGATTGGGTCCATAACACTAGCGTTCTTACTTACCTCGTCTCGTCTTTGGTGACAAAACTTCTCTCGTCCATCTCCGTCTGTGAAAAGCATCGGCATTCTAATTCCATTACCTTATCCTCGTCTTAGGAAGATGAAGAGGAACTCTTGACATCGAAAGCCATTCTTGGGATGAAATAACTCTTCTTAATAAGGAGATGGATGAAATGACTCGAACAATATAATAGAGGAATGAAGTGACTGTACTTACTTTGATATGGACGGACTTATTCGTATTACAAGGAAAGAGACTTAGCCAGTGAGATCAGACAAGGGAAAGATAAGATTATGGGCTATTATTCTTTCATCGTCTCCCTAAGTTTAAAAAGTATTCGAGGGAGGAGAAAGCTCAACAACGGAAGAGGGACTAGATTTCCGTACTATATATAAGTATCTCTTTCATCGTCACCGTATGCTGTGGTCGAGAAAGCCCCTTGTCAGCGTCATTGGAAGTTCATATTTCCTTTTGTATTAGGAGATTTCCAGTGCAATATCCTATTTCCGCATATTTACAGTTCTTTTCGAAGGAGGTCAATAGGAGGTAATAAATAAGGGCTATTTTACCCCATGCTAATCCCCATATCTGACTAGCAAGGAGTTGATTATGGCAGATTTATAGTAGGCTTCTCCCGATTGTGAGTGAAAAAGAAAAGAGATAAGCACTGATGGGGGAATACTCTAATGGGCTTAGGGAATAATACTTTAGTATGCTTTACTTTTAGCACTCCTAGAATAGGCTGCTTTGGAGGAAGACTCTATGTAATATGCCCCTCCCCTAATATGCTTTCCTTCTTTTTGATATAGCAGGTGGCTTTCCTAAAAAGTACTTTTTGATACTGGCGTAGCCTCTCTCGAGGTTTTAGTTCATTTCCATAGGTTGCATCCCTAGTCGGTCTTGCAGAAGGGGAGTTTCCATCCAGCTTGTATACGAGTGCTAAAGGCATCTAGTTCCTGTGGTAAACCCATGTCGCTCCAGTCTTACGCCGAAAAAAAGTCTTAAGGCAAGCAAGAAAGGAAAGCCAATCTCTTTACCTTTTAGGAGATCAAGCGGGCAAGGGCAAGCTAGCATATTCCAATAAATTACCCGCCCTATTTCCTCCTGTACATGTACTACTACTTTTTATAATCCTATTATAGGGTAGGGCTAGCGAAATAGATCTCTTTCTGCCACGTCACCTCTAGCTCCATCCCACTATAACCTCTTGCTTGAATATGCTGCTTTCCTTTCCTTGGAGGAAGAGAATAGAATAGTGAGTCTATTTCCCAAATGGCTTAGGATTCTCATTTGCCTTTAAGTAATCATAAGTAAAGAAAAAAGCTTATGGCTTAGACCTAGGAATGCTTCGCTTCACCGGCAAGCTAGCCTTCCCTACAGCCTTTCCCTCTGAACAAGTGCTCCGCAGGAACTAAGGATCTGAAACTTTACTATCATTCCTTCTCTTCCTAAGGTTCTAACGATTCAAACGAGACTGAAAATAGTAGGGAATCATAAAGATTTTCTTAGTCATTTTCGCGTCTTTGAATTAACTTTTTTTGATGGCATGGAAAGGGGAGCACGAAAGCTAGCATAGGGAAGGCTTTGCAAAACCTTGCCAAAGTGGAGGTTTTTTTTCCTAAACAATCAGTCAATCCATTAAGTCAAGTTCGGCGGTAAAGCAAGGAATGAGAAATGCCAGTTCTGGCAGAAAGGAAGGAAGCGTAGTCCTTTCAGTGATGTAAGTGAACAAGTCATGGTGGAGGTCCTGCTCAGTTCAGTACAGCCTGGCAGTAAGAGCTGCCACCGGAGCTTAGAGTTCAGTTCGTCAGTCAATGAAAGAGGGCGGGCTTTACAAGGTGGGGCAAGGCAAGCGGGCATTGATTGACTGATTAACGAGATGGGATTCCCTCCGTCCAGCGATCGCCGTTAGGTTAATCGAAAACGTGTGATCAATGGGCTCTGCTCTAGCTATCCCTTCCTCAAAAAAAAGGCTAAACCACTGCGAACAGGCCTACAACCCCCAAGCTAGTCTCTCTGGTCTCACTGGCTTGGCTTGCTTGCAACCGTTGTACAGCTACTGGATTCTCTCTCAGGAAAAGGAATTCTTCCTTGATTGAAACAGCTAGACAGTAAGATGAACTTGCAAAGAGAAGAACCTATTCGATAACAGCCGATTTGTTCACATCTTGAATATGACCCTTTGCCATAGACCAATTGCCAGAGATTGGCTAGCATGAGGACAGATAGGCTAAAGAGAGGTTAACCCTAGTAGATTCTGCACTCCCTAAAGAGTGAAATCCATTCCTTTAGCATAGCAAGGCTACGTGGTCTTCTATCCAACAGCGCTTACTCTCGTTGCGGTTATTGCATCAAGCACGGGTTACGAAAGCAAGGGCGTTAAGGCTTTCCTTCTCAGATGGGGCCTAAGGACTCTTTTCTCGGCGTAAGGACTGGTACTAGAATATGCATGTAAGGAGCGCATTCACGAGCACTAGCTTTCCTGGCTTGGGGGAGTATTTAAGTAAGCTATCCCACTAATGCAATTCGATGCTTCCTGCGTCGAAGGTCAATCAGTCGTCCCTCAAAGCCCCTTCTCGAGACACTCTTTCTTAGTCCCTTTGCCTTCTCCTTTTCGATGCCATCTCTTATTTCCCCTTAGATGTCACTTCCTCTATCAAATCAAAGAGCGGCTATTCACCATCAGGAAAGACAGTAAGCCAAGGAAAGGAAGAACTGAACGAAAATCAGGGTAAAATGAAACTTGTGAGCCTACTCAGGATTGGGTGGGATGGTTGGAGCAGACTCAAGGCTCGTAACACTCGTAGACATCAGTTCGCGGAAACCACCCGAGGAAGAGCACTTGTTACCTTACTAACCCTATCTATAAAGCTGCTCTACCTGGCATTCACTGCTCATTGCCTTCTTTCTTGTAGACCGGTAAGATGAACGAGAGCCTGTGGCTTTTCGACTTTCTCGGCATGATCTTGCGACTTTTTGAGTCTACCTTTGAGCGCCTGAATCAATTCAACAAAAAGAGGTAAAATCCCCTAGTTGGGCTGTCTTCGAGCAAGCTCTTAGCTTTCATCGTGAGTGAGAGAGGAATTGGGGCTGATCCAGCTAAGGTGAAAGCCATTGTGAATCTATGCCGTCACCTCGTAACCTCCAAGAGTTGCGTAGTCTGCCGGGGCGGCTCCAGCCTTTGATCTCAAAAGCTAGAACTCGATGTCAATCCTTTTCCCGTCAAGACGCGAACTTTGTTTGGACGCCAAAGCAAGCACAAAGAAAGAGGTTTTTATTCCTTCTGATCTTATTCCCGAACACAAAACTATCGAAGAACAGATGCACTATACAATATATGAAAATGAAATGATCTAGTTGACTCAAGCAAGACAGGAAGTATCATCAGCTCATTAAGGAGAATCAATGAAAATAGCGGATTTTATCTCAAAACAAGGGATGTTAAAGCGATAGACATTCAATCAATGGTTTCGGGAAGCCTGGTACTAGCGCACCGAACAAGCCGTAGCGTACCATACTGAGTGAAAGCGTGCCGAAGCAAGGGTAAAAAAAAGTATCGGATGCTAAATCATTACTGTCAGAAGTCGTTTTCCAGTCGTCGGTGCAAAACGAAACTGAAGAGCTCTTCCGCTCAGGTATAGTTAGAAGTGTCTCCCTTGTGTATGCGTCTCATTTTGTAGTACTTTCCTTTCTTTCACGTAACACTTCTTTTATATCAAGTTCTTTTCTACCCCTCGATATGAATATGGATTGGACTAACTAAAGCCAGGCGCGTAGCGGTCAGGTTTTTCCACTTCCAGGCAAGAAAGCCGGACGGACCAGTTGCAGGAAGCCCAGCCCTCCCGAACCGCATAAAAGGAAATGATTTGTGAACCAGTTCCAGATAACGAAGATTGAATAGAAGAAGTGCGATCGATCCCTCTCCTCTGCATCGTAATCAAGGATATGAATCCACTGAGGCATCCCTATCTCCTTCCTCAGAAACGGAATCTAGGGCCAAGGGGAATGTATTAGATTGAGTCTTTTCAGCTTCTATCGACTGTCCTTCTCTATGTTGACTGGGGAAGCCTCTCAATGTGCAATCTTACTTTGCTTAGCTAGCCCTATCTTTATTATTTTGGCCTTATCTCGTAAAGAAAGGAAGGCTCATGAATGACCAATCCCTGGAGGAAGACTATGATTCTGCTTCTGTCTGGTCGTACTAGGCCATTAAAGTCTCACTACTTATTTTTTATGTGAATCTTTGTATCCCCAAGGAAATCCCATGCATTGAGATAGCAGGTTGGATCATCATAAAACACAGGAATGGGTGCTCAATCAATGGAATGTTTGCTTTTAGATCTCTTCCAGTGCTTATCAAATTTAAATATCAGGTTGAGGTCGAAACAAGGGCTTTAGCGCCTGTGTACATGTTGCGCTGAACCTCTCTTCCTACCGCTAGGAGTGAAATACATTGCGTGGCTGCCCGATCATGACGTAGTCCGAGATATAAGATTGAGAAAAAAAGGGCAAGTGGGAGATGTTCCACGAGCTACTTGTTTGAAGTCTTTTTCCATTTCTAGGTAAGAGAAAGAAAGGAGAGACTTCCCAAGCATGGGTGTTTGATCGATGGAATGCTTGCTGTCAGCATCTGTTACTGGACATCTTGCTTTAAACAATGTTCCTCGCACCAAATCTTTAGCTTTCTTTGCTTTTCCTCTGTCCTTTGCCCTATCAGAATCAGTATCGGTTGATTCCTTCCGAGAGGAGGAGGCTTTTTTGTTCGCTTGCTTGCTGGCTGGCAAGCTCTATACCGACCTTGGCTATTTGAGGCAATTTCTAAAGCATTTAGTCTCGCTAGCTATGCTAGCTTCTTTGGTATGGCTAGCTTGTTTTTTGGTGAGGTATTGCCCTGCTGTCGCATTCTTCCTTTGCGCTGTGCTCTCTCTCGTAATTTCTCTGCGACCTCTCTCTTTCTACTTTGTATTAGCTTTGTTAATTGGAATTGCCCCATGCAAGCGATTATAGCTAGCCTCTCCTTCATCGTTACCAGTTTCCAAGGCTGATGTCACTGATAGCTCTGCTTTCATTCTGATTGGCTACCAGAAGGGATAAGAACTATGCTTTGACCGGAAGGCACCTCTGCCGCCGTTACGTTGGGGAACTCTATCCTTTCCCTTCGAAAATGCTGAGACGGTAAATATTGGTGAACGGGGAACGTGCTTAGTGATGATACAGAAGAGAATTCCGAAGTGCTCTATGGATTGGCTCTGGGGTAGCATTCGATGACAATTACTGGCTTCACTACCGATTCCACGTTGAAATCTCTGCCGACTTATCCTCGGCAATTAGGCTAGCCAAGTACTCTACCCGTATTGGTGCTATTAGCCGATGACAGATGGATAGTGGCCTTCTCTTGGAGCGAAGAAGATGATGCCCCAAAGGTATCGAATAAGCTAGCCCCTCATTATTTCAACAGCCGGTTTACTAATTACTACAAGGCGGTGGTAGACTCATTTTCTTACTCATACAGGGCTGTTTTAGGGTAGGCTTATCCTTATTCTAGCACACAAGCTAGAAACAAGGGATTAGATAGCACCTGGGATACATATCCTTTGAAAGTCATCTTCCTTACTCTATGGCTTTTCAAGTAAACTTCTCATCTCCCTTTAGGCTTACGGCGCTGCTTACTCGAACCTGGCTTGCTCTATAGAATATCCCGCGCTTAGCTTCCTTAAGCTAGGGAAGGACAGTCTAACCATCCCCTCGTCGATAGCGGTTAGAGAGTCAGTATAGACTGAGGAAATCCCCAGTGAAAGCTCTCTTCTCGGCCCGGAGGCTACGGCTATACATATCATCAGCCTCAAACGAGTCGTTGGGAGCATTCTTATCGCAGAAGAACGGAGATGGTAATGAACAAGCAAGATATTATTTTATTTGAGCAGGGCCCTGCAAGGACCGGAGAAAAACGATTCCCCGAAAAAGTGAGGAACCCATAAGATTCATAAGCAGACGTGTGAGTCTTGCTTTCAATTAGCGAGGAAGGAAGCAG